TTGAAAACTCTATTTCAGTCTGAAATGAAATGTGGAATCAGAAGTATCTGAGATAGTGTGGTAAAAAGAGCTATATATAGCTCTTTCTACCACACTATACAATTGAGTATTGTAGAATATTTCATATTCAAATTCTTTTTCTTAGTACAGAAAGTTGTATTGTATACAGAAAGAAGTTTTCTCTTATATAGATCAATTGACAATAGATACCTATATCTAATAATAATCTATATTAGACGTACATTAAAATGAAATAGCACTCAAATTCTATATTTTTTCTCTACACCCATTTGTATGCATTTCGATCAATCCAAAATAATTGCAAGCCCAACTGCTTGAATTCCTGATTTTTTTTAGATCTCTTATTATGCTTATGGATATGGATCCGGGGGTCCATCGAAAGAATTAATGTAGGAAGAATAGTACGGGCATATACTCTAATATCATTATATAGTATATACCATATAAATACCATAACCATATCATATATTCTATAATAATAAAATAATAAGAAAAAAAATCTGAAATAGAATTCAATAGAAAATAGAAATTTAATACGAATATCTAGAATAATAGATAGATAAACGAATCTAGATAAACTAAATCAAGTCAAGTTTTTTTTTTAAGCTTTCGCAAAACGATCAGAATTGATACAATTAGATTCTTCAGTAAAGTACTAAATTAGTAATATTCCTAGCTCTAAAGCCCACTCCTTCCCCATACTACAAGTGAAAGAGAAAATGTAAACACTACCATTAAAGCAGCCCAAGCGAGACTTACTATATCCATGCGAATGATGTCCCCTATCTCTATGAAATGAAGGAATTCTTCCATTATTGATTCAAAATCATAGTGGAATCAATGGCGCAGAGTCAAAATAGGATTCTTACTTACGGCTATTGATGAAACAATTTCATGAATCCACTCCTAAAAAGTTCCTATATTTCTTATTCAATAGAATTCTATTGAAATAGAAAGAAAAAAAATAGAATGAAAAAAGAAAAAAGAAATTCAATTTCAATAAAATAAGTATAAAATAAGTAATTAAGTATATAGTAATATAAAGAAAAAGAATATTAGTAATATGAAAAAGTAAAAAAGTAATATAATATGAATAGAAAATAGAAAAATACAAATAAATGAAATAAGAAATCAATAAAATAAAAATAGAAGATAATGAAATATAAGAAATAAGAAAAGAAGAAAAAAAGAAGAGCCATTCAAACATTCTGATTCAATTTCTGAGCACTCAGAGCCTCTCGTGAGTCTGGATACAAAGTATCTTCAGTTCTTTCCACAATTCTGAAATGAATTTACCATCATCCTATCCAATAGAATTTCATCGCAGACAGAGTTAGTAGACACTACCTCAATATTAAGAAAGGTCTAGTTTAAAATAATTAGGGAGTCTCGATAGTCTTTTTTAGAATCCTTTCTTCAACCTTAGTAGCCAAAATGGAGTGTCTCTTGGGAACCTTTGGATACCAAGATTTCCGACTTCTTACTTGCTTCTTACTTTCCTAGTTCTGATGTCCAGAATGAATTCTCACTATTTCTTAGATTCATGGATCAAATTCAATTCAGAATAGCCCAAACCAATCATTAATAAGATTGGGTTGCTTAAGATTTATTGGTACCTGTTTGAGCCACACTCAGAACCCAGATTTTGAGAAAAAAGATGACAGTCTTTTATAGGACCTATATTGGTTCTCAAAATCAAGTATCGACAGACCTAGTCCCTTGCCTATGCTTTTGCGGGGCAAGAATTCGATCAACAGGATTAAGTAATTCCAAGTCTTTTTTTGTTGATCAGGCGACACCCAGATTCGAACTGGGGATAAAGGATTTGCAGTCCCCCGCCTTACCACTTGGCCATGCCGCCAAATTAAATCCGAAATGGATAAAATTTTTATTTAGACTATATTCTTATATTCTATTTATTCTTAATTCTATATTTCTATTTCTATTCCTTTCCTCATTTTGTTTTTATTTGAATTTTTTCCTTTCTTAATTCCTTTTCTTTTTGGATCTTGAATCCCATTGTACTTATCCTTTTCCAAAAAAGAATTCCTCTTTTTTATTAGATCCTTTTTATATTCTTTTCTTCGATTGATTGTATCTCAAAACACGCGTCGCTTAAAAACTTACCTTCTCTTTTCATTTTTCTTACTTTGAATTAGCGAACAGCTATGAAATTTGTATCTCCATTTGTATTCCATTAATGGATTAATGGTTGCAAAATCCAAATGATTTACGACTAATCATTATCAATTATAAGAAAATATATGTGTATATGTAAACCCCAGAACAGTGTAAACTCCAGAACAGTGTAAACTCCAGAACAGAAATTTTGATACGTGGATACTGAGCCTGGGTCTATTTCTTATGCACATATCCCTATCCTATATAGATATAGGATCATCGTGCTTGAATTTTTCATTGAATATGAATAAAAAATAGACATTATGATAGAGTTTGACCTAACCTATGTTGCGCCAAG